CAAAGTTAGAAAAAATACCGAATCAATTGATTTAATGGATAACATAATATCTATTTTTGTAGATTAGATATTATAGAAATAGTTTATAGAGTAATACCTCTCCTCTAGTTATTTCAGCAAAATTATAAATTTTTATAACTTCATTGAAGAATTTCTATTTACTTACTCAAAAAAATTCTCTATCTTTTTTGGTTTGTCCACTACTTTAAAAAGTAATATTTAAAGAAGGAGGGAATTCTGATATATATGGAAAACTAGAAACTAAGAATAGGAATCTTTGACGAACGGGATGCAAAATCTTTATTTTTATTTTTGCGACACAAGAAAGGGTTGTAAAAAGTCCTTTTCTTGTGTCGAAGACTCGGAAGACGAAAAATACCCCTTAGATTTATTTCTTCTCCACGATGAGCCGTTCTTCTATTTCCCGGTTATTTCTATCTAGCCGAGTTTGATTCTATTAGAATCAATAATTTGTGATGTATTTTATAACATTTCAATTTGGCAAGACTAAGATAATCACACCATTCCTACTTGGATAAAAAAAGAAAGACTAAAGTGAAATAGTCTTCTTTCTTCACAATTTACATACTATGACTAAGAATGCAGTAAAAGAAATTTCCAGCATTTCTGAGAAAAACAGTATAAAAAGCTAAAATATTTTTTTTCTATTATACATAATCATTAACAAATTTTTTTTTAACTTGATGTTGAGAAATCCGCGAGTCTAGAAATTCATTTCCGACAATTGAACCTTCTCAAACTGTTTCTTTTTAAGAACCAAAAATATTTGGGCCAAAACAACAGATGCTAAGAAGAATAAAAGCCCTTGGACACGTAATGGATCTTGAAGTACTATTTCTGCATCTCCCTGACCAAATCCACCCACATTAGGATTACTTGTTAATGGTTGATCAAATTTGATAGACTCGCCCTCTGAAACAAGAAGTTCTGGTCCTGGAGGGATAATATCAACCACTTGACGCCCATCTGCTGCATCTACTATGGATATTTCATATCCGCCTTTTTCTTTTCGTACGATTTTGCTTACTATACCCGCTGCTGTAGCATTATAAACTGTATTGTTACTCTTACTTCCGTCGGGGTAAATCTGACCCCTTCCCCTGTTTCCACCTACGTATATAGGATATTTTAAGAAGTGAACATCTTTCTTAGTAGTGGGATCGGGTGAAAGAATAGGAAAAGTGATTTCAATATATTTCTGACCAGAAACAGGTCCTATTACAAGAATATTTTTTTTATCAGGGCGATAGCTCTGAAAAGACAGATTACCCATTTTTTCTTTTATCTCAGGGGAAATACGATCAGGAGGAGCTAATTCAAAACTCTCAGGTAAAATAAGAACAGCCCCCACATTCAAACCCCCTTTTTTACCATTAGCAAGAACTTGTTTCAATTGCATATCATAAGGAATTCGAACAATGGCTTCAAATACAGTATCAGGAAGTACTGCTTGTGGAACTTCAATATCCACGGGCTTATTAGCTAAATGACAATTGGCGCATACAATACGCCCAGTTGCTTCTCGTGGATTTTCATAACCCTGCTGTGCAAAAATGGGATATGCACTTGAAATAGATGCCCGAGTTATGATATATATCATGAGTGATACAGAAACGGATCGAGTAATCTCTTTCTTTATCCAAGAAAAAGTCTTTTTAGTTGGCATGGTACACTTATGGATCCCAAAAATTTCTACAATAAAATGGGTAGATCACTAATATAGTTCTCTATCCACAATTATGCTATTTACTTTAATAGAAAAATATTACTCTAATAATATAGAAAAAATCCCTGGGATCAGTACAAATAGAAAGAATAAGTACGATTTTCAAAGTTTTGCTTATGTATAGTAACAAAAATGAGTAGATCATTTGTCAATCATTCATTGAATGATAAATCACTACAAGTGATGGGGATACGCGATTTAAATAACGGAAAATCCAATATTTAAAAATTGTATCTAGAATTACTGGAAAGGTGGAAACAAGACCAGATATAATTTCATCGTTATGAACAAATCCAAAATCTTTGTAGACAGAACCGATCATTAGTTCCCACCCATGGGGCGAATGAAATCCGATGCATAAATCAGTTAATAAAAGAATAGAAAAAGCTTTTATTGTATCACTTAAGTTATATATGAATTCTTGTGCCCAAGAGTTAAGAATAACAAGTTCTTGATTACCCAGAATAGAATAACCACTTAGAAAAATGAAACATATTATATTTGTCGAGAAGTGCAAAATCGTATGCATATGATCTTCGTTGTATATTTTCATTAATTGGATCGTTTCTTTGTGGATTCCTATATGAAACTTTTGTAAATGTGTCTCTGAGTATTCCTTAATCATTTCCTTCAAGAAAAGGAGTTTCTCTAATTCTATGAATTTTTCTAGAATATTATTTTTCTGAATATCATTCAAAAAAGGTTCGGATTGTGTAGTATTCCACCAATTAGTAACCCAAGATTCCAAACTTTTATTAAATGAGAAAGAAATCCACCAGGGCAAAAATACTATAGATGTAAGATAAAGGAAAGGATTAAATGTTTTAGTTTTTGCCATTTTTCATTTGTGAATTGTTAATGAACCCACTTTATTCGCCGATTCTATGTGATCCAAAATTTTTATCAAGCATGAGTCCTCTTCTAGGGTATCAATTTTTTTTTTGATTTCCTGGTTAGTCCTTGAGTCTAGAAATAAAAAAGAAATAGAATAAAAATCCACTAAAGAAATAATCAAAAAATATTATTTCCAGATATCTATATCTAAATTTTAAAACAAGTATTTCCATTTGAAAAATGCTCGAACAAATCACTTCAAGTAATGAAATATTATTCATATTTTGAGATGAAAGAAAAGAATCCTTTTTCTATCAAAATATTTAAAATAAAAAAAAATTTCACTGACTAGCCATAAGTGCGAAATCGAAAAATGGAGTGAATTTTGGAAGAATATTGTAATGATCAAAAGAGAGTCGTAAAATAAGACAGAAAAAAAAAAATTACAAAGTTAGAAGATATTCAATTGTTTAGTCATTAAAGAGCACAAAAAAATGAAAAATTTACAAGATCTATCTGGATCTAAAGTATCAAGTCCAACATTTGTTGGACTTCAAATTAAAACTAAAAAGGAAAGGAAAAATTCTTTATTTCAAAATGTTTTGATATATCGTATGACTCTATTAGTTCGGTTTCTTACTAGTTTTGTTACTGAATTGAATTCAATAGATTTGCCTACACATAAAGGAAAAGACCACAAAAATTATTTTGTTTTATGACTATTCCATATGCGTCTGCTTTATATCGAGTGATCATTTTGAAGAAATTTCAGTTATAGAGAAAGGAGATTCTTGGCTTTTGTCTCTCCTGCTAAGAAAGAATTTATTCTTTAGTTTCTTTTTCAAAATACCTCAATTGGTACACGCAAGAAATAGGCTAATTCAGCAGCTTTTTCTTCAATTTCTCGTGGAGTCAAATTCTCATCAGTACGAGTCAAAGGAATGGCCCCTTGGCCTCTGATTTCCATATAAAGAACCCGACGAGCATAAATACCCTCTTTAACTTCTATTCGGACGGACTGAATATCTTTTATAAGAAATCGGAGGAAGATGCGACGATTTTTTCCAGGAAATCCCCAACGAAAAATAGACACTATTCCTTCTTTTTTATCGAATCGATCATAACCACTACCTACATTCCAGGAAATTGTGCACCACAAATAGGAACTAATAAAAAGACCCGCGATCCCATAGAAACACATTATGAGTCCTTGTGGAAAAAAAATGATTTGTTGAGACGGAAAAAAAGATATCAAATTTCTACCAAGATAACTAGAAGTTCCAGTTAATAAGAATCCTAATGAGCCTAAAAAAACGATAAAAGCCCAGCAGAAATTACTTATTTTTCGAAATCCCACTATAAGTTCTATCCATAGATGTTCTGATCGCCAACTCATACTTTACTTGATTCGATTTCAATTGCATTTTTTTGGAATTGAGAAAATAGTCCAAATTAATTTGAATTTACTCTTTTTTGTTGTTTCCGAAATAACTTTCATCAACTAGCACTATTTTGATATGAATCTTTAGAAGTAATTTATCAAATTGGTTAGATCTAAAATAAGAACCTCCTTCTTATACGATCCTACTATGGATATCAATATATAGAGATATACTGACTTTGCATTTCAGACATCCACGGATCCTGTTCTATTTTCTTTTCAAATAGCTAGAATGCATTTACCCATATATCATTTTCTACATGTAGAAAAGTTTTAAAAAAGTTATGCTCAGAGAAAGACGCATCTTATACCATATTCCACTAAATGAATATTTGTGTTATGATACAAGTCTAAGTTTTCAAAAAAAAAATCTATATTCTATACATAGAATATAGATGAGATTTGGTCTTCTCGGATCTAAACAATCCTGTTGTTTTGAATATGAAGAGATAATGAAGCCATTGCAATTGCCGGAAAAACTAGGCCTACTAAAGGCACAAAAACAGAGGGAAAGGTGAGAGTTGTCATAGAATGGGTACCTCGATTTATTATTTGTACCTGTTATTATTATATTGTTATAAAAATATCTTATAATAATTATATATAAGAATTCTAGATATAGAATAAAATTCGCAAATGATAGCAAAAAAATACTATTTTCTATTTATTATTTTTTACTATAACGAAAAGAATTTTACTATAAAGAAAAGAATTGAACTTAATATTCTACTTCTATTTGTACTTGTTTTGACTTAAAGGAAAGAAAGCGTGGAGCTCAAATAACTCACTCAGAACACTTTTTAAAAGATTCCGTGGTACGATTAAATCGAATAAACCCTTCTGGAATAAATATTCGGCCGCTTGGGAACCTTCAGGTACTGTTTTATTCAATGTTTGCTCAATTACTCGTTTACCCGCAAATGCAATGTAGGCATTGGGTTCAGCAATAATGATATCTCCCAACATACCAAAACTCGC